TCGGGGGACTCTTGGTACGTTGTTGAATCAAAATAAGGAATACAAATCTTTCCTCATTTTGTCATCATCCAATAGTTCTCGAATTGGCCCCTTTAATACTTCGAGATATAATAATGCGACAAAAGAATCGGATCCCATGACTCCAATTAGGGATTTGTTGGGTCCTTTAGGTACTATTGTGCCTAAAATAGTAAATTTTCGTTCATCTTACTATTTAAGAACTTATAATCAAGTCTTTTTAAAGAAAGATTTTTTACTTGAAAATTTTCAACAGACTTTCCAAGTACTTCAAGTACTTCCATTTAAATACTGTTTCCTAGATGAAAATAGTAGGATTTATAATCCCGATCCATACAGTAAAACAATTTGGAATTCATTCCATTTGAATTGGTATTTTCTCCATCACGATTCTTGTGAAGAGGCATGGACAATAATTAGTCTTGGACAATTCCTTTGTGAAAATGTATGTCTATTTAAATACGGATCACGCATAAATAAATCTGGTCAAATTTTCATTGTTCATGTTGACTCTTTAGTTATAAGATCAGCAAAACCCTATTTGGTCACTCCAGGAGCAACTGTTCATGGCCATTATGGGGAAACCTTTTATGAAGGAGATACATTAATTACATTTATATATGAAAAATCGAGATCTGGTGACATAACGCAAGGTCTTCCAAAAGTGGAACAAATCTTAGAAGTTCGTTCAATTGATTCAATATCGATGAACCTCGAAAGAAGAGTTGAAGGTTGGGACGAACGTATCCGAAGGATTCTTGGGATCCCCTGGGGATTCTTGATTGGAGCTGAACTAACCATAGCCCAAAGTCGTATCTCTTTGGTTAATAAGATCCAAAAGGTTTATCGATCTCAGGGGGTACAAATCCATAATAGACATATAGAGATTATTGTACGTCAAGTAACATCAAGAGTTTTGGTTTCAGAAGATGGAATGTCTAATGTTTTTTTACCTGGAGAATTTATTGGATTGTTGCGAGCAGAGCGAGCAGGGCGCGTTTTGGACGAAGCGGTCTGTTATCGGGCAATCTTATTGGGAATAACGAAGTCATCTCTGAATACTCAAAGTTTCATATCCGAAGCGAGTTTTCAAGAAACTGCTCGGGTTTTAGCAAAAGCTGCTCTACGAGGTCGTATTGATTGGTTGAAAGGCCTGAAAGAGAACGTTGTTCTGGGGGGAATTATACCGGTTGGTACCGGATTTCACAAATTAGTACATCGTTCAAAGCAAGACAAAAATATTCATTTGAAAATAAAAAGGAAGAATCTATTTGAGTTGGAAATGAGAGATATTTTGTTATACCATAGAGAATTATTTTGTTCTTGTGCCCCAAACACTTTCCATGAGATATCAGATCAATCATTTACATAATACATAATGTAATTTACTAATTCCTAACAAGAGGTTCATTCTTTTTACTTTAACTCTCTGGTCCAATTATGGATTTCGTAATCAATTAAATTCATGGTTTGGGTCGTAGATCAATGGTCAATCCTGGTAGAAGGTTCCGTCGGAACAATTATTTATTTCACAGGGTACTGAATCTCTTTGAAAAAAAAAAAAATAAAAAGAGAAAGTGTGGGAAAATGGGAAGACGATATTGGAACATCAATTTGGAAGAAATGATGGAAGCGGGAGTTCATTTTGGTCATGGTACTACTAAATGGAATCCTAGAATGGCTCCTTACATCTCTGCAAAGCGTAAGGGTATTCATATTACAAATCTTACTATAACTGCTCGTTTTTTATCAGAAGCCTGCAATTTAGTTTTTGATGCAGCGAGTAGGGGAAAAAAATTCTTAATCGTTGGCACCAAAAATAAAGCAGCGGATTTAGTAGCATCAGCAGCAATAAGGGCTCGATGTCATTATGTTAATAAAAAATGGCTTGGTGGTATGTTAACGAATTGGTCTACTACAGAAACAAGACTTCAGAAGTTCAGGGACTTAAGAGCAGAACAAAAGATGGGGAAACTCAATCGTCTCCCCAAAGGAGACGCAGCAATGTTGAAGAGAAAGTTATCTACCTTGCAAGCATATCTGGGTGGGATCAAATATATGACGGGGTTGCCCGATATTGTAATTATCGTTGATCAGCAAGAAGAATATACGGTTCTTCGAGAATGTGTCATTTTGGGTATTCCGACGATTTGTTTAATCGATACAAATTGTGACCCAGATCTTGCAGATATTTCTATTCCGGCCAACGATGATGCGATAGCTTCGATTCGATTGATTCTTGCCAAATTAGTATCTGCAATTTGTGAGGGCCGTTCTAGTTATATAAAAAATGTTTGATTATCTTCTAATTAATCTTATCATTAAGAAGAACAAAGAATAAGATTAGTTTGTTTTTGGCGAACTCTCTTTGATTGTTACTATTTTGGTTTGCATTTTTTGGAGTTTGAACTATGTTTTGACTATTGAATCCTATTGAAAAGAGAAAATGATTGGTATTTTTTTTTATGTGATTTCTCGGTATCCAAAATATATGATTCATAACTGAAATTCATGAATGAATATAGATAAATTGAGAAATAGAGAAATAGATGGTTGAATCAAAATAATTACTTTTTTTTAAGTTCGATTTCTGTTAGAGGACAATGACGATATGAATGTTATACCATGTTCCATTCAAACACTCAAAGGGTTATATGATATATCAGGTGTAGAAGTAGGCCAACATTTATATTGGCAAATAGGAGGTTTACAAATTCATGCCCAAGTACTTATCACTTCTTGGGTTGTAATTGCTATCTTATTAGGTTCAATCATCATAGCTGTTCGGAATCCACAAACCATTCCGACCAACGGTCAGAATTTCTTCGAATATGTCCTTGAATTTATTCAAGACTTGAGCAAAACTCAGATTGGAGAGGAGTATGGTCCTTGGGTTCCTTTTATAGGAACGATGTTCTTATTTATTTTTGTTTCTAACTGGTCAGGTGCTCTTTTACCTTGGAAAATCATAAAACTACCTCATGGGGAGTTAGCTGCGCCCACGAATGATATAAATACTACTGTTGCTTTAGCTTTACCCACGTCAGTGGCATATTTCTATGCGGGTCTTAGCAAAAAAGGATTGGGATATTTCGGGAAATACATTCAACCAACTCCAATACTTTTACCAATTAATATTCTAGAAGATTTCACAAAACCTTTATCTCTTAGTTTTCGACTTTTCGGGAATATATTGGCTGATGAATTAGTGGTTGTTGTTCTTGTTTCTTTAGTACCTTCAGTAGTTCCTATACCTGTCATGTTTCTTGGATTATTTACAAGTGGTATTCAAGCTCTTATTTTTGCAACTCTGGCTGCGGCTTATATAGGTGAATCCATGGAGGGTCATCATTGACTAACTTTCGAAATAGTCTTTTTTTAAGCTTATCCCAATTCAAGCAATGCGGGGGGTTAAATATAATCCACTGGTTGTAGAAGAAAATGCAAATAGCTACATGTATGTATATATGAAGATAGATGATATTGCAGAATTTGGAATTTGGAAAATAAAGAAGAGTTGGGAATCCTACTACATATCTGTATATGTAATGCCTATAAGTATGAATCCTTATCTATGTTTCGAATAATGGTTCCAGACTACGATTTCATAGAATAAAAAGTACAGGTGATTTACGTTATGGAAGAATCAAAGTATATGTTAATTACTAGTTATATAGTAATTACTTAGATAGTAATTACCCTTATCTATTTTTTTTATAGCCCACTGCATTATAGATGGATTCCCATATCCGTCTTTTTTCTATTTTGTCTGTTATTGTGAATTGACTGAAAGAGAAAGAATAGAATAGTTTTTAAACAAGGAAACGCAATGACTAAAACCTTATACAATATCTATTTACATAAGGTAGAAAGGAAAAACGGTATATTGAAGTAGTTCTGACAATTCAGTAATATTATGAATTCCATTTGGATCTTTTAGCTACTTCGACCTAATAGATTTTAGGATTTTCGTGATAAAGATCACAAAATAAAAAAGAAGTGTAGTAGTAAAAGTAGAAGTAGAAAAATAAGTAAATTAAGTACTAATTCATTGGTTGGTTGTATCATTAACCATTTCTTTTTTTGGTTGCGAGGAACTTACCATGAATCCACTTATTTCTGCTGCTTCCGTTATTGCTGCTGGATTGGCTGTAGGGCTTGCTTCTATCGGACCTGGGGTTGGTCAAGGTACTGCTGCGGGCCAAGCCGTAGAAGGTATTGCGAGACAACCAGAAGCAGAGGGTAAAATACGAGGTACTTTATTGCTTAGTCTGGCTTTTATGGAAGCTTTAACAATTTATGGACTGGTCGTGGCATTAGCTCTTTTATTTGCAAATCCTTTTGTTTAATGTTTAATTTCATCATAGAATAAAAAAAAGAAGAATAAAAACATAACCATAACTAAGAAATTTGAGAATTATTAAATTACATTAACAATAATAAGCGGAGTGATACAAAAAGAACTCTGTTTTTTGTTAGTCCTATCTATAAGGGGAGAGCATATGAAAAATATAACCGATTCTTTTGTTTCCGTGGAGCACTGGTCATCCGCTGGGAGTTTCGAGTTTAATACCGATATTTTAGCAACAAATCCAATAAATCTAAGCGTAGTGCTGGGTGTATTGATTTTTTTTGGAAAGGGAGTGTGTGCGAGTTGTATATTTCAAGAATAGGTTGGATTTCACCGGCTGCACTTTATTTATATTTATGTATTCTTTTTTATATTGATAGCAGAAATAGGAACAAAGGGTGCACAATCTCGACGAATTACTTAGGAATTGGATTTCATTCAGAAATCCTATGTAAGAACCATAGCATTTCGTGACTAATTGGTAAATGAACTTTGATTCTCTTCTCTATCAACCAATAATGTTGAGGTCTTTTACATGGTTAAAGAGAAATTGTTTGAAGTCCAGGCACAGCATAGCAGCATAGCATGGTACTCTTTCTACCGTTACATTAGTAAGAAAAAGGTTTAAAAA